TTAGATGTTAACGTAAATGAACCATAACTATGTAGCCCTATTCCTAATAGATTGACCCCAAAATAGCATATCCAAATTATAAGAAAACCCATAGACGCCACAATTGCGGAAATTTCAACCTGTAAATTTCTATTGGTTCTAGTATGTAAATAAACCGCAAATACGATCCAAGTAATAAATGCCCAAGTTTCCTTTGGGTCCCAATTCCAATAGGACCCCCATGCTTCATTAGCCCATACTGCTCCTGAAAGAATACCTATAGTTAAAAAGAGAAAACCTAGACTAATCACACGATAACTCCAATAATCCAACTGGTGAATCAATTGGGACCTGTAATAATTGTTAGCAGAAAAAAAAGAAGCATTTCCTAAAAAATTGTTTCTTTCATTTATGTATTGTATTTCACCAAAGGAAAGTTCCTCGTTTAGTTTTAATAAAAAAGTATTCCTCTTACAAAAAAAATTTATGTTTTTTCGAAATGTAAGGACCAGAAGTGCTACTGATAATAATGATCCACATAAAAGAGCTGCATAGCCCAATATCATCATACTTACGTGCATTATTAACCACTCGGATTGGAGAGCGGGTACTAATATTGCGGATTGATGTATTTCAGTTAAAAGACCCGAAGTAGCAAAGCCTTGAGTAAAAATAACACTTGACACAGTTATTGTGCTTAAATGGCTTTTTTTTTTTTTTAAATATGGAACTATCTGAATAACTGATAAACTCCAAGAAAGAAAGATTAATGATTCATATAAATCACTTAGTGGGAAATGCCCCGAATAAATCCAACGAGTGACTAATAATACGGTTATACATAAAAAAGTAGCTATCATTCCCTTTTCTGACGAATCTTTTAGTTTTATGATTTCATCGATTAATAAAGTTATCAAATGAATTGTAATTACAACGGAAACGATCGAAAAGGAAATATGAGTTAATATATGCTCTAAAGTTGAAAATATCATAAAAATTTTAAAAAGGAGGAATCCTGAAATATAAATCAGGAGTTGAATTCATTCTAGAATTTATAATATATTGTATCTATTTTCGAAGAGAAGGTCTGCCGCCACTCGGACTCGAACCGAGATGCTCTCGCACTGCTTCCTAAGAGCAGCGTGTCTACCGATTTCACCATAGCGGCTTGTTCGAATTCATAATAGCCTATTCATAGTCAAGCGTCGAGATTTAAGGAGTCAACTAAATGAAATCTTTTTAGTCAAAATGAAAATGGATGAATAAAACTTTGTTCAAATACAAATTTGAAGGTTCATTATTCATTATTATGGGGTATGGGTTTTATTTACCTTAGTGCTTTGGTATAGTTTATGCTCTTCTATAATTCAATAGAATCGAACTATTGAAACTATAAACTTCAACCCTCTAGTTATTGATAGAACTATAAAAAATTTCTTTATTTTTTTTCATAAAAGATTTATAATTTATATTTATATTATTTCCTAAAAGTTAAAAAATGTATTTTACCAATGAACAAAAAATAAGACCCGTTTTTATTATTTATTACGCAAAACTTGCACATTAATTCGGACAAAAAATTCCAGGCTTTTGTCGGTTGGGTTGATATAAATGGGAAATTTATATATTCTAATAGATTAATTCAGAGAAATTCAGATAAATAAGAAGTCAGAAAGTTACACAAAAAATTTTTAAAATAAATGAATAAATTAATTTCAACGATGTATTAATTTTAACTAAAGATCTCTTTTTTACCCTTCTTCAATATATATATTCATATTTATAATTTATATTTTTTATATATTTATATTTATATATATATAGAAAAACGTCGATTATTGTAATTGTGACAAACAGGTTGATGGGGAAAAAAGACTCCCCCATCTCCAGAACAAGAAAATATACTAACAAAGGCTCAAGTTTTGTATCTTGTCTTTATTCTTTTTTCAAAAGCTTTTTAGAATTTACTAACCCCTAAACCGAAGAATTATTATACATATCCTAATAGCGAAGCGAGTTCTAGTTCATATTGATTAGCCACAAACAATAGGTTTGTTGATTTCCTATTAAGAATGAAATGGGCCTATTTTTATATTCGGATTATTCCAATGTTTTATTTTATGACTTTTTTTGTCGCACAAAAAAACTTTTTGAGTTTCCGGTAGAAAGAGATTTACCTAATGACAACGCTTTTAAGGCTGCCCAATATCCCTTCCCTTTCCAAATATTTTTACGAATACGCTTTTTTGATAGAGAAGTACGTTTTTTTGGAACTGCCATTTAAAAATTAAGAGGTTACTCGTTGTTATAGTTGGATGTGAAAGACATCTATTGGTCAAAACGAATATATTCATTATCTAGTTATTTTCTAGAGAATAATTATATAATATAATATATATTATCTAGAGAAAACAAAAAAAAAAAATATATATATAGATAAAAAATATGCGAAAATCGTACAAAATCTTACTATAAAAATATAATTAAAAAAAATTTAATTAAATTTTTTTTCTACATAAAAAAGACCGAAGGATTTAAGAACCCTTTAAGAACCCATTGCCTAATGAAAAGCCTAATGAAAACTTTAATTTTTTCTATTAATTGGTCAAACTTGAGTAAAGAATACTTCGAAATTCCATTTTAAAATTCGAATCAAACTAGTAATTAAAGTAATGAATCCGTTAAAAGATACACGTTTTGTTAAAAAAAATCTTCGTTATTTTTTTATTAAATTTGATTTTATTTTACCCCCTTTTGATAATTACCCCCTTTTTTTATAAATATAAAAATAAATCTTTAAATCTTATAGAAAATATAAAATGTTAGATATTATAGCGTTTCCTATAAATGTTTTTTTATTGAAACGGAAACTAATCAATCAGTTTCATACCGAAACTAGTTAATGATTTGGAACAAACTGACTAAACAGCGAGATTTGTACAAAAATTGTACCTTAGTTAATCCTATGATTCGTATCGATTCATATCAGATTTCTTTTTAGTGTAATTTTTTATCATTACTTTATGAATATAAAGTGATTTAATAATAATGAAATTTTGTATTTTCGTTATTTTAAGAAAAATCTTAGTTAATAACTAAATTTGTATAAACAAATCTTAGTTAATAACTAAATTCGCTTTTTATGAGCAAGTAGGTCATATCATTTGCCCAATTGTAACTTCTTTATTTTAATATTAATATTTAATTTTGAAAGACCCAGATAATATATAAAATTCGAAAAATATCTTTAAGTTAGTACATCTCTTGATTTTTTTATTGACCCCTTTTGTTTTGAAATTTAAAGGGGGTAGGATCCGGTAAATCGGAAACAATCAATTAAGAATAAAAAACTTTTTTATGGAACAGACATATCAATATTCGTGGATAATACCTTTTCTTCCACTTCCAGTTCCTATGTTAATAGGAGCGGGACTTCTTCTTTTTCCGTCGGCAACAAAAAGTCTTCGACGTATGTGGGCTTTTCAAAGTGTTTTTTTGTTAAGTATAGTCATGATTTTTTCGATCAATCTGTTTATTCAGCAAATAAATGGCAGTTCTATCTACCAATATGTATGGTCTTGGATCATTAATAATGATTTTTCTTTAGAATTCGGTTACTTGATCGACCCGCTTACTTCTATTATGTCAATATTAATCACTACTATTGGAATTATGGTTCTTATTTATAGTGATAATTATATGTCGTATGATCAAGGATATTTGAGATTTTATGCTTATATGAGTTTTTTCAGTACTTCTATGTTAGGATTAGTTACTAGTTCTAATTTGATACAAATTTATATTTTTTGGGAATTGGTAGGAATGTGTTCATATCTATTAATAGGGTTTTGGTTCACACGGCCTGTTGCTGCAAATGCTTGCCAAAAGGCATTTGTAACTAATCGTGTTGGGGATTTTGGTTTATTATTAGGAATTTTAGGTTTTTATTGGATAACAGGGAGTTTCGAATTTCGAGATTTATTCAAAATATTCAATAACTTGATTTCTAATAATCATAATGAAGTCAATTTTTTATTTGTTACTTTCTGTGCCGTTCTATTATTTTCCGGTGCGGTTGCTAAATCTGCACAATTTCCCCTTCATGTATGGTTACCGGATGCCATGGAGGGGCCTACTCCGATTTCGGCTCTTATACATGCTGCTACTATGGTAGCTGCGGGCATTTTTCTTGTAGCTCGGCTTATTCCTCTTTTCATAGTCATCCCTCACATAATGAATTTCATCTCTTTGGTAGGAGTAATAACAATATTATTCGGGGCTACTTTTGCCCTTGCTCAAAAAGACATTAAGAGAGGTTTAGCCTATTCCACAATGTCTCAATTGGGTTATATGATGTTAGCTCTAGGTATGGGGTCTTATCGAAGTGCTTTATTTCATTTGATTACTCATGCTTATTCGAAAGCATTATTATTTTTAGGATCCGGATCCGTTATTCATTCAATGGAAACTCTTGTTGGATATTCTCCAAATAAAAGTCAAAATATGGTTTATATGGGGGGTTTAACAAAACATATCCCAATTACCAAAACCGCTTTTTTATTAGGTACACTTTCTCTTTGTGGTATTCCGCCTCTTGCTTGTTTTTGGTCCAAAGATGAAATTCTTAATGATACTTGGTTGTATTCACCAATTTTCGCAATAATAGCTTGGTTTACAGCGGGATTAACCGCATTTTATATGTTTCGAATCTATTTACTTACTTTTGAAGGACATTTAAACGTTCATTTTCAAAATTATAGTGGCAAAAAGAATACTCCCTTCTATTCAATATCTCTATGGGGTAAAGAAGATTCAAAAAGAATTAACAAAAATTTTCGTTTATTAACGTTATTAACAATGAAAAATCATGATATTTTTTATTTTTTTTCAAAAAAAACGTATCTAATTGATCAGAATGCAAGAAACATCACACAACCTTTTATTACTATTACCCGTTTTGGAAATAAGAAGTTTTTTTTGTATCCTTATGAATCGGATAATACTATGTTATTTCCTATACT